TCATAACTGTCTCAATGGAATCTTTTCCTTCTTTTTGATTTTGATTGTCTGAATATTCAGGAGCTAAGACCATTCCAATGCTCCTTTTCGCCATGCATAAACTGAACCAACAATTGGGATAAGCACGAAAATTAAAGCTTCTATAAATACAGATACACCCAATACATCGAAACTCATTGCCCATGGATAAAGAAAGACCGTTTCAACATCAAAAACAACAAAAACTAGAGCAAACATATAATAACGGATTCGGAATTGTAACCAAGCATCCCCCATGGGTTCTATACCCGATTCATAACTAGAGAGCTTCTCTGGTCCTTCACTAATCGGGGCTAAAACTCCGGAAATTAGAAATGCCAAAATAGGAATAACACTTGATATTATTAGAAATGCCCAGAAGATATCATATTCGTGAAGCAGAAACATAGATGTACTCCTATGAATGTGGAATATACCGAATTAGTCGATTCGAATCGGAATTGTCAATTCATCCATAACTGCTTAGTCGAAACAAACATTTTGATCGAACCACATAGTTTCGTTTGTTTGCTGTGGGTCATGTCTCGTTTCAAGATTTATCCAACGTAATCTCACTTACTTCGATTCTATTTCGATATAGTGTAGACATATCATGCTCTTATACAAATAAAATTCTCTCAATTTCACTTTGCCTCGGATTCTCTATAAAAAGGGAATGAAAGAATATATTCAATTAAATAATATGAATTGAAATAATATTCATATTCATAAATAAAATGAATAAAAGAAAGATTCAATTAAATATTAAACATAAATGTTATGTTAAAATTGAAATATTCAATTAATATAATCAAAGAAGAGGTCTGGCTCATTTTTTCTCTTTTTTTTTTTGCTTAGTGATTTAGAATATAGTCAGTAGTCAGATGTAGTAGAATGTCTAGGGATTTCCATCTCATTATGGTATATTCTACTCGGTTGGCGTTCGTGTATTCTTTTCATTAAGATCTGGATAGAGGATCATTGTTTCTATTGATTCGATACGGATACAGAAACAGAATGCATCGACCAATTAGATTCTCTCTCCTTGCCCCAGATTTCTACTTAATTGATTTTATTCAATCCGTTGAATTCTGAGGAACCCTTATATATAAGTTCCTATACCCAAATTAGAGACTTTGGACCTGTACTACCCCGACCTTACCCCCCAGAAACAATCGAATTATTTAATTCGAGTTCGAAGTCTTGAAAGAGCATTCCATTTCGGACCAATTTCTAGGACTAAAGATCTTGATTTGGAATGACTCGAAATACTTGTTAATGTAATAATATCTAGTAAGACCAACGGTTAGGCTTCGTGACAATAAAAAGGCTTCTTTTGAAACAAACCTACACAATGGAGCATAGTGCAGTGGTAGAGTCGGATGAATTGTAAATGATCTACAGAAGATACTTCTAATGGAATGGAATCACGCGCTGTCGAACGATTCGACAGACCCACTCATAAAAATTAAAATAGAAGAGGGCGCAAACATTGATTAGGACCAAGTCATTATCTCTGAAACTGGGGTTGTTGTTCCACCAAAAAGTGATGAGTTGGGGGATTCCTAACTCATCCAAGTTCAAATGGCCCCTAATCTTCTTGCATAAAGTCTGCATCGGTAGAATTGGAATGATGAGCAATTGGATTGGAGTAAATTGGAATACAAAAAAATAAGTATTGTACAGAAACAGAAAAATAACTACTTGTTTTGCCAGGCCGGTTATACGAAGAAAAGCCTATTTTACAATGAAACTTACCAACTTCGTTTTTGAAACTCCGGCTTACAAATACAAGAACAAGAATAGGTACTAGATCCATGTGACTTACTATTCGATTTGATTTGGTTGGGTCAGGTTGGAGTTTTTAGCCAGGCTCATGTTATGATTTTGACTTCATAAATTGACTTGGGTATACCAAAGCAAAGGTGTATCACTAAATCTTTGATCATGGACAAGAAAAGAGGAAAAAGTCGTATGTCATTCACACACGAAGATTAATGAAGAAGAATGGCTTTGTTTATCCGAGATTTGAAAATGATCCGATTGGATCCATTGGAATAAATTCTTGTTTTCATTTTCATGCCCCGAGGAATCGATCTCCGTGAGCATGTGGGAATGATTCCATTTCTATGGACCAATCAACCGGCCAGCCACAAGCAAGCATTAATTAGGAAATGAAAACTATACAAAAAAGTATAGGGCTATACGGACTCGAACCGTAGACCTTCTCGGTAAAACAGATCAAACTGATTATTGTCGAAATGATTCGAACTGTTTCAAAGACCCAACATGCATTTTTTTTGCATTGGGCTCTTTCATTAACTGATAGAAAGATCAGCTCGTTCACCATATTTTTTCTTGACAGGAAGATAACGAGATGGCTCCATGTGCTCTGATTCATTATTTGTATTCTGATTCAGGAGCAATACCAAAGTGTTTCAAAAGAAGGGTTACCTTGACGTAGGTCTGCCTCCGGCCTAGA